AAGTGAGTGGATTGATGATGAAGAAAGAGAATTCTTGGTTCAGTTCTGCACCTTAACGACAGACAAAAGGATTGAGATTGATCAAATTCTATGGAGTCTGACTCATAGTGATCATTTCTCAAAGAATGACTCTGGTTATCAAACGATTGAACAACCGGGAGCAAATTACTTACGGGACTTAGTTGACATTCATAAAAAGTCTCTAATGAATTATGAGTGCAATACATCCTGTTTAGCGGAAAGACGGATATTCCTTGCTCATTATCAGACAATCACTTATTCACAAACCCCGTGTGGGGCTAATAGTTTTGATTTCCCATCTCCTGGAAAATCCTTTTCGCTCCGCTTAGCCTTACCCCCCGCTAGGGGTATTTTAGTGATAGGTTCTAGAGGAACTGGACGATCCTATTTGGTCAAATACCTAGCGACAAACTCTTATGTTCCTTTCATTACGGTATCTACGGACAGGTTCCGCAAGCCTGTAGATGATTTTTATGATGTTAAAGATGAAGAGTACGAGGTTCATTTTAAGACTTATATTAATACGGATGCTAATAGTTCTTTTGAGTATGGTCCTCCTCCTTCTCGGCCTCTTGGTTTTGGTGAGGAGGCGGAGATTGAGCTTGTGCCTATTGTTAAGGGCCTTGTGGCTAGCATTCTTAACATTCTTCGTAGTCTTGGTCATGTGGGAAATGGTATTGGTGATAGTTTTATTGAGGATTTTGATCTTGGGGCTCGTTGGTTTGATCTTGGGGCTCGTTATGATCTGAATCGTGATGAGGGTGAGATTGATGAGAGTCAGATTGATGATAGGGAGATTGATGATAGGGAGATTGATGATAGGGAGATTGATGATAGGGAGATTGATAGGCATATGACTAATAGGCTGGAAGGGTTAACTGGGTGGGATTTGATAGCTACGAAGCTGTTGCAGGGACTAGACCACCAATCTTATATCAACCTTCAATTCGAATTAGCAAAAGCAATGTCTCCTTGCATAATATGGATGCCAAACATTCATAATCTGCGTTGGTGGGAGTCGGATTGCTTATCCCTCGGTCTATTAGTGAACCATCTCTCCGGGGGTTGTGAAAGATGTTCCACTAAAAATCTTCTTGTTATTGCTTCGACTCATATTCCCCAAAAGGTGGATCCCACTCTAATAGGTCTGAATAAATTAAATACGTGCATTAAGATACGAAGGCTTCCTATTCCACACCAACGAAAGCACTTTCTCACTCTTTCATATACTAGGGGATTTCGCTTGGAAAAGAAAATGTTTCATACTAATAGATTGGGGTACATAACCATGGGTTCCAGTGCACGAGATCTTGCAGCACTTACCAACGAGGCCCTATCGATTAGTATTACACAGAAGAAATCAATTATAGACACTAATACAATTCTATCTGCTGTTCATAGACAAACTTGGGATTTTCAATCCCAGGTAAGGTGGTCTCAGGATCGGAGGATCTTTTTGTATCAGATAGGAAGGGCTGTAGCACAAAATGTACTTCTAAGTAATTGCCTCATAGATCCTATATTTCTCTATATCACGCAGAACTTACGGAAGGAAGGGCATTCTTATTTGTACAAATGGTACTTCGAACTTGGAACGAGCATGAAGAAATTAACGATACTTCTTTATCTTTTGAGTTGTTCTGCCGGATCGGTCGCTCAAACTCTTTGGTCTCTACCCGGACCCGACACTGGGATCACTTCTTATAGACCCGCTGAGGATGATTCTGAGCTAGTTCATGGCCTATTAGAAGTAGAAGGCGCTCTGGTGGGAGACTCACGGACAGAAAAGGATTGCAGTCAGTTTGATAATGATCGAGTGACTTTGCTTCTTCGGCCCGAACCAAGGAATCCCTTAGATATGATGCAAAATGGATATTTTTCTATCCTTGACGCGGGATTTCTCTATCAAGGATCCGAAGTGGGGTTGGAAGACTGGGAAGGATTCCTCGACCCGGAACAGGAGTTCGTCACTAACATAGTTTGGGCTCCTACAATATGGAGCCCTTTGGACTTTCTATTGGATTGTATCGACATTCCCAATGAATTGGGATTTCCCTTCTATGGGTCTGATGGAGCGTATGCTGGAGAGGGTGATGGAGAGTATCCTGAAGCGGATGAAGAGGCTAAGGAAGAGTATTATGATGAACAGTATGAGCTTCACGAGGATGATGAAGAGGTTGATAAAGGGGGTGATGAAGCGTATGATGAACAGTATGCGCTTCAAGAGGGTGGTGGAGAGTATCCTGGAGAGGATAAGGAAGAGTATCCTGGAGAGGCTAAGGAAGAGTATCCTGGAGAGGCTAAGGAAGAGTATCCTGGAGAGGAGGGTGAGCTTCTAAGGAAGAGTATTGAGTTCTTGCAGACACGAGATATATCTTACAAAGAACAAAGCCTTTTTCGACTAAGCCGATTCATTTGGAACCCTGGAGATCCACTCTTTGGGCTATTCAGAGATGAGTCCCCTGTCTCTGTGTTTTTC